ATCTTTTCGTAAGCGTTTGCCCCCGATCCAATCGGGGGATCGAATTGATTATAAAAACATGAGTTTAATTAGTCGATTTATTAGTGAACAGGGAAAAATATTATCTAGACGAGTAAATAGATTGACCTTGAAACAACAACGATTAATTACTATTGCTATAAAACAAGCTCGTATTTTATCTTTGTTACCTTTTCTTAATAATGAGAAACAATTTGAAAGAACCGAGTCGACCACTAGAACTCCTAGTCTTAGAGCCAGAAAAAGATAGGTTTACTCTTTATTCACTTGAATTCAAATCCCCATCCGAACTCAAACGCGGATTTCTATTTTGTTGGAAAAATCCAAGAATCCGGATTGAATTCTTGTGTCGTAAGAAAAAAAAGAATAATCTGGGAAGAAGAAATTTTTTTAGTGAACGTGTTGATTCATATTTATTTTGACTACTTTATTTTGACTACTTTCTCATATTTATCATATTCTTTCTATTCATTTTTATTCGACCTTCCCGGAGTTCATTCTCCGGGCAACTCCGTTTAACCGGTGGATTCCTTCCAACTTACTTCTTTTATGATCTCATTGGAAATCATATAAAGACAATTCCTATTTGATATAGCTATTTGTGCAAGTATTTTACGATTAAGAAGCAATTGTCTCTTGTACAGATCATTTATGAATCTACTATAACTATAGCATACCCCCCTTTCGCGAATTGCTGCATTTATTCGAGTGATCCACAAACGACGAAAATTGATTTTTTGCCTATCCCTATCCCGATGAGCCGAAACCAAAGCTCTTATTTTTTGTTGAGTAATAGTTCGAGTAAGTCTTGAATGAGCCCCCCGAAAGCTTGATGCAAATAAACGAATTTTTGTTCTACGTCTCCGAGCGATATATCCCCGTCTAATTCTGGTCATTGAATAAATGAAACTTTAACGAATAACTAATCGATTTCCTTTCTTTCAGTTATTCTTTTGCCCCTTTCCTAGTATATGAATAACAAAACGGATTTTTCCAATGTATAAACTAATAATTCCAATGGCTTTGGCTACTATAACCTTCCCAACCACAATTTTTCTTTTTTTCGAGGCATTTCACCTCGAAATACGAAATTGTACTATACTAGGTATTAAAAAAGAAAAGTAATGATAAAGAAATAGTGGATTCCATCGTTTCTATGGTTACTTCTTAAACGGTGAGGTCTTCTCTATACACCGGAGCCTTTACTTCATTTAATCAATGTTATTGCTAACTTGTATAGTTCACATTCTTCGGCTCTACCCATGAATTATCCAGTAATAGGTCTTTCACAACGAGCTCTACCTATACAGTAACGGTATTTAATTATGAAGATTGGCTGGGTAGCTGACCCTGTTAGTCCGTTCTTGCAAGAGGGGTTTATTTTAACTAAGATTTCCTCCGCTTAATGGATAACCATTTGCTACCAATGGAGAATTGCTTCTCATCTTGAATTGAGGTGAGTGGATTTACACCAACAGAAACCATAAATTTCATACACAATAAAAGGGATATCATCGATTTTTAGATAGGAAATGTAGTTCGTTTTTCCGGTCTATCCTATTTGATCATTGATATTCGAACATTGTTCTCTTTCCTTTGTTCTAGTTCATGATCTGAACGAGTCGCACATACACCCTAGTACATGTTCCTCGACGCTGAGGGCATCCCCGAAGCGCGGGGGATTTTGTGACATTTCTAATTGGCTGTCTTGTATTTCTAATAAGTTGTTTAATCGTTGGCATGTTGAATCATATACATAATGGGCTGGTTTAGATCGATCCTAACCGGATGATTATGAATTACTTTTATTCAATAGAATATAGAATAATAAAAAAAGTCATAGAATATTAATATTAAACTCGGCAGGGTGAATTTCAGAATTGACGTGAAATCTAGGCTATTGTCATTCAACCGCTACAAGATCAACAATTCCATAAGCTTGGGCCTCTGTTGCTGACATAAAAACATCTCTTTCCATGTCTTCGGATACAACCCATACGGGTTTGCCCGTTCTTTGTACATAAACCCTTGTCAGGGTTTCACGTAGTTTCAGCAGTTCTCCCACTTCCAGGATGAATTCTCCCGTTGCTACTTCAGAAAAAGAACCAGCAGGTTGATGGATCATTACCCTGATAATATAAGATAATAAAAGGATTCTCTATTTTTCATGATATGAGGGGAAGATACAAAGAAAGATAAAAGAATAACAAGAAAAAAAGATAGAATCGAACAACCGTACGGGCATTATGCATTGCATACGGCTCTACAATAAAATTGACCCTTACCTTCCATAAAATAAAGAAAAAAATAGGATCGATCAGACCCCGATCGGTAAATGATCAACTTACCACCCTTCCTTTCAGAGGAATTCAAAAATACTATGATGGCTCCGTTGCTTTATATATTGATTATATTTTTTTGTCTGTTATTTGTCTGTCATTCAGCAATCCCAAAGTGGCTTTTTTATTTGATCAAATAAACT